CAATTTGTTTGTTACTTATTTTGTTAGTGAATTGAGGTATGTAGATTTCACTACACATAAAAGACCAGAAAAAGTTTGATAGTCTTTTATGTGTACGTCTGCTTTGGCTCGAATGATCGTTCTGAAGAAACTTCAGTTAAGTTATGTTATAGAAAAAAGAAAGAGGATTTTTGAATTTTTTCCCTCCTGCTAAGAAAGCGTTCATTCTTTCTTCAGCCCATTTCTCAAAATACTTCAATTGGTACACGCAAGAAAGAGGCCAATTCAGCAGCTTTTTGTTCAATTTCCCGTGGAGTAAAATTCTCATCAGTACGAGTCAAAGGAATGGCCCCCTGGCCTCTGATGTCCATATAAAGGACACGACGAGCATAAATACCCTCTTTAACTTCTATTCTGATGGACTGAATATTTTTTATAAGGAATCGGAGGCAGATGCGACGATTTTTTCCAGGAAATCCCCAACGAAAAATACACACTATTCCTTCTTTTCTATCGAATCGATCATAACCACTACCTACATTCCACGAAATTGTACACCACAAATAGGAACTAATAAAGAGACCTGCGATCCCATAGAAAGACATCACGAGCCCTTGTGGAAAAAAAACGATTTGCTGAGACGGAAATAAAGATGTGAAATTTCTACCAAAATAACTGGAAGTTCCAACCAATAAGAATCCTAATGAACCTAAAAAAAGGATAATGGCCCAGCAGAAATTACTTGTTTTTCGAGACCCCGTTATAGATTCTATCCATATATGTTCTGATCGACAACTCATACTTGATCCGGTTGCATTTTATTGGAATTGAGAGAATCCCCCAAATTCATTTGACTTGACTCTTTTTGTTTCAGAAGTAACTCTCATCAACTAGTACTAGGTTGATGTGAACCTTTAGGAGTAATTCATCAAATTGGTTAGATCTAAAATAATAACATACCCTTTCTCGTATGATCCCACGATAGATATCGACATACATATAGATACACCGACTTTTTATTTCGGCCATCTGGCAATTCTGATCTTTTTGAAAATAACTAGAATTCATTTACCCATATATCATGTTTCTGCAGGCATATATGTTTTTCCTTTAATTTTCGACGGAAGCCATACGTTATACCATATTCCACTAAATAGATATCTGTGTTATGATACGAGTCTAAGTTCAAAAAAAAATGGATGAGATTGGGTGCTACCGGATCTAAACAATCTTATTTTTTTGAACATGAAGAGATAAAGAAGCCATTGCAATTGCCGGAAATACTAGGCCCACTAAAGGCACAAAAACAGAGGGAAAGTTGAAAGTTGTCATAGAATGGGTACCTCGATTTACTATTTGTACCTGTTATTATTATTTAGAAAGATATCTTATAATAATTATAATTAAGAATTGGAATTATGAAATTCTTAATTAATTAAGAATTTCATTTATTAATTAGTATTTATGAAATTGGAATTCGAATTGGTATAGATCTCAGTATATATCTAAGAGAGTATATACTGGACTTATTTGAATTTTTTGAATATTTTTAATTCAAATTTTATTTTTCATCTTTCTACATGATAAATATGTATGAGAATCGCCTTTCTTATTATTCTTTATTTTTTATTTTTTTCTCGTCTTTTGCTCTTATATCCTAATTGAAATTTAATAAAAAAAGTTTCTTACAAATTATCGAAAGATTCGTTAGAATACGACCCAACAGGGATTCTTAGTCAAAATGAGATTCTCGAGAGATAGAGAAAGATAGAAAATTCTATGTCTATCTTTCTCTATTTGATAATATAGATCTTATGTCAACAAAGAAAATGCCATTTGTCTGATTTTTACTCGGAGTCCGATAAACTAACTACTTGTTTGCTACAAATCAAATAATTGAACTTAATGTTCTGTTCTACTCGATTGAATTTTGATTCAAAGGAAAGAAACCATGGAACTGAAATAACTCATTCAAAACGCTTTTTAAAGTATTACGTGGTACGACTAGATTGAATAACCCCTTATCGAATAAAGGTTCCGTCTCTTGTGAACCTTCAGGTACTTCTTTCTTCAATGTTTCTTCAATTACCCTTTTACCCGCAAATGCAATATAGGCATTGGGTTCGGCAACAATGATATCCCCCAACATACCAAAACTGGCTGTCACCCCACCTGTAGTAGGAGATGTAAGGATTGATACATAGAATAACTTTTGATTTGTTTGAAAATGATATAAAGCAGAAGATATTTTAGCCATTTGCAGCAAGCTCAAACTTCCTTCTTGCATGCGTGCCCCCCCGGAAGCACACACTATAATAAGAGGTAGAGATTGATTAGTAGCGTACTCAATCAATCGGGTTATTTTCTCACCCACTACGGATCCCATAGTACCCGCCATAAACTCAAACTCCATAACCCCCATTGCTACGGGAATACCATTTAATTGGCCTATACCGGTTTGAATAGCCTCAGTTAATCCTGTCTCTTTTTGACAAGAATCAATACGATCTATATAAGGATCGTCTTCAAAATCCAATTCAATGGGAGCCTCCTCGGAATCCATTGAATAGGACTCCAATTTGTTCACTTCCAAATAAAATTTGAAATACGATTGAAAGGCAGCCACCTTTTTGGAATCCGATTGAATGGCAGCCACCTGTTCGGAATCCAATTGAAGGGCAGCCACCAATTCGGGATCCAATTGAATTGGAGCCTCCTCCGAATCCAATTCGGAATCCAATTTGGACTCCAATTCGGAATCCAATTCGGAATCCAATTTGGACTCCACTTCGGAATCCAATTGAATGGGAGTCTCCCCCGAATCCAATTCGGAATCCAATTCGGAATCCGATTCGGGATCGAATTCGGAAGCCATTGAATAGAAAGATGAATAGAAAGAGGACTCCACTTCGGACTCCAAGACGGACTGCAATTCGGACTCCACTTCGAAATCCCATTCGGAATCCCATTCAATGGGATCCTCCTCCCAATCCCATTCGGAATCCGATTCACTGCGAAATCCCATTCGGAATCCCATTCAATGGGATCCTCCTCCCAATCCCATTCGGAATCCGATTCACTGAGAGCCTCCTCCGAATCCCATTCAATGGGATCCATTGAGGCCATCTTTTCATTCATAGGATCCCAAGTATTCGGATCGATCAAAAGTTCGATCCTCTCTGAACTATTCATTTTCAAATGAGATTCACATGCTTCACAAATATACAATCTTTCTTTCAAAAATCTCTTATAATTTAATGTATAACACTCTTCGCATAGAACCCACAAATGCTTGTATGAGGGAGTGGAATCCTGTTCAGTAGGACTTTCTATTTGAGTGGAATCCTGTTCAGTAGGACTTTCTATGTCAGTGGAATCACTACCATTCGTGCTGGTTATTATACCGAAATGCTCAATTTGACTACTATTTTCACTCTCACCACAAACGTAACTAGAAAAGTAACTCTCATCGCAACTCCGAATGCTATATCCTCTTTTCTTATTATTCCAAATAGGACAACCGTCGTTACCCTTGAAAATATGATTTTCAATAACACAATCTGTGTTAGAACTGTCCTCACTAATATCTCTAAAAGTGCCATCATCATTTAGATCCGTTTCACAGGTATTGTGAAGATGAATATCCGAATCTAAATGATTGGGATATTCATCTTCACTGTTATTTTCACCAGGACCAGCACTGCCCGTTGATTTACTTAGTCCACACCTGTGCTCGAATTTCAACAATACCAAATTCAACCACAATTCTTTCAGAGAATAACCCCGCCGATGTCTGAAAAATACATCCGAATGAAATTTCCATTTTTTCATAGTACTACCCCCAGACGGCTGTTTATTAGCCTTCTTTTGTAATTACCTAGATATTATTATCATTATCTATGTAATAAGATATCTATTATAGAAGTTTATGATAATAAATTCTGACAGTCAATCAAATATTGAAAAAAATAAAATCTTTAATCTGGGTTAGCACTTTACTAAAAGTATAAACTATCTAATTAAGGCTTAATTCCTGTTCATTTGAATTATACCTAATTTGAATTATACCTATAAGGCTACTATTTTGTCAAGATTAAATATATATCAATATGGCTTTATCTTTATCTCATTTCTGCTATGTCGTGTTAAACACCGAAAAAAGAAAGATTTGTTCTCTCCTATGAACCATTTTTTTTCGTAATATCGGTTGATTCATGAGGTTATCACAAATCTATTTTTACTGAATCATTATCCATTTTTATTCAGAGGTTGGTTCCTCAATTACTGATTCAAATTCATGAATTGATCACAGATATACTTTTTGCTATGCATTTTTCGGCTTTTTTCTATTTGAGTGGAATCCTGTTCAGTAGGACTTTTTCTATGTCAGTGGAATCACTACCATTCGTGCTGGTTATTATACCGAAATGCTCAATTTGACTACTATTTTCACTCTCACCACAAACGTAACTAGAAAAGTAACTCTCATCGCAACTCCGAATGCTATATCCTCTTTTCTTATTATTCCAAATAGGACAACCGTCGTTACCCTTGAAAATATGATTTTCAATAACACAATCTGTGTTAGAACTGTCCTCACTAATATCTCTAAAAGTGCCATCATCATTTAGATCCGTTTCACAGGTATTGTGAAGATGAATATCCGAATCTAAATGATTGGGATATTCATCTTCACTGTTATTTTCACCAGGACCAGCACTGCCCGTTGATTTACTTAGTCCACACCTGTGCTCGAATTTCAACAATACCAAATTCAACCACAATTCTTTCAGAGAATAACCCCGCCGATGTCTGAAAAATACATCCGAATGAAATTTCCATTTTTTCATAGTACTACCCCCAGACGGCTGTTTATTAGCCTTCTTTTGTAATTACCTAGATATTATTATCATTATCTATGTAATAAGATATCTATTATAGAAGTTTATGATAATAAATTCTGACAGTCAATCAAATATTGAAAAAAATAAAATCTTTAATCTGGGTTAGCACTTTACTAT